TACAGGATCATTCAAATCAGGCTTTTTTGTTATTGGGATAGGTGAATTCTTAGATATTCATCCCCCGAAGGAACCGGACATGAACATTTTTTATCATCCGGCTCGAGCAAGACTCAAAAGAACCAAACGAATCCATTATGAATGATTTAATGTAAGAAAAATTTTACGGAATTGCAACTATTCATTGCAAAGAATTCGGTTATAAGTCTAAGTAAATACTCAATACCCAAGTCGGCTTACAAAGTTGATCATGATATGATCAAGTACTTTATGGGTCGTCTCAGACTTTACGATTACTATGCTATCTCCAAAATAGTTGGAGACACGGGTTTACTTGTTACTAATTTCGTCTAGCCTATAGTTTTCTTTAGATCTCTTGTTTCACTCCGATAGTATTTTCGATGATATCAATGCAGAGGAAATGAATGCATTTATATACTATTCAATTTTAAATATTAAATAAATAAATATAAGTAGGAAATTAATTAAGTGAAATAGATACAAAATAAAAACATAATCTTTATCTATTTCACTTAATTATACTAGATCTTACGGAGCCTGCTCGTGCACAACACGATTCGGATCTGATCATAGAAAAGATTCCCTTCAGGTGAACCAGCCTATCTTCTGTTTCTGTATAGGGGGTTACATAGTGGTTGGAACAAAGACACATTTGGTTGGGAATTAAAATGTGGCAGACAGGTATCTACACAGACCAATCAATAGTTCAAGTCACACACTCCCATAATCTATTATCTCTTCGAAAAATTCCCTTCAACTCAACAATATTATTTATTTGACACGATTAGTTGAAGAGAAATATCCAAATCTATGTCTTATTATTTTCAATAATCCATACTTGTAGCAATAAAATTTGACTATTCCTCCTCTAAGTGATAAATGATTGATTAATAATATCTATTATATATCTTCTTTTTCTATAAAGGACCAGAAATACCTTGTTTACGTATCATTAGAAAGTGCATTAACATAAATACAGCAGTAAGAAGCGGCAATACAAAAGTGTGTAAACTATAAAAGCGAGTCAAGGTGGATTGCCCCACACTAGCACTTCCGCGCAATAATTCTACCAAGGGGGATCCTATTACAGGAATAGCGTCAGGTACACCTGTTACAATTTTCACCGCCCAATAACCAACTTGGTCCCGAGGTAAAGAATAACCAGTTACGCCAAACGATGCGGTCAATACTCCCAGAACCACACCTGTAACCCAGGTTAATTCACGGGGTTTTTTAAATCCACCGGTGAGATACACACGAAAAACATGTAGAATCATCATTAGAACCATCATACTTGCCGACCATCGATGAACTGATCGGATTAACCAACCAAAGTTAGCTTCTGTCATTATGTATTGAACAGAGGAAAAAGCTTCAGTAACGGTCGGACGATAGTAAAAAGTCATAGCAAACCCCGTAGCTACTTGTACTAAAAAACAAGTAAGCGTAATCCCCCCTAAACAATAAAATATATTTACATGGGGAGGAACATATTTACTAGTTATATCATCCGCAATGGCCTGAATCTCAAGACGTTCTTCGAACCAATCATAGACTTTATTGAGATAGGTGATAATCCCCCTCTCAGAACTGTATATGAGACTTTCATCTCGTACAGCTCAAGCAAAACCACCCAAATAAAAATAAAAATAATAGTCAGATATGAAATAGAAAGTTTGAAGCTTCTTAATCTTCGATTCAATCTTCTCTAAATGTATCAAAAAAGAAAAAAAATTATAGAGCTATTCTTTGGGGTGATAATACCAAAATCTCAAGTTGGCTCAATCGTCTTTATGTTGATCCTTACGGGCCTCTTGAATCCTCTCTTTACCTATTTCTTTTTCTTGAATTTCTTTTTGTCTCTAATGTGGCGTTTTTTACTTTCTTTAGTTTTGAATTGATAGGAATTCTCTTGTTAAGACCCTATGAACCGCGTAAAACCTCAGATTCATACTAGAACCACGATGATTCCCTAAAAAATCATAAACTAAGCCAAGGATTCCCTGAGTAAGAACGGGTGGCTCATCACGTATTCCATGAATTAGACAAAATGACTAAAAAAAAAAATAAATAAAAATCGTTCTTTTTTTTTTTTTCAAATCAAACTGTTTGATTGGAGTCCGGACACACGGTCCAATAGTAAGTATGAATCATAGTTCAAATATTTCTTAATCTAGTTCATATAGTTCGTGTTCCAGATACGCAAATAAATATCCGACGAAGTAGAAGCATCTCTATCAAGGTGACAGACCTATTCTCTGTACTATCAATAGAATCAATTATAACAAGTCACACACTCATATTCCGGAAATACAGAAAGAAAGAAATTCCACGATCGAACTACCAAAAAAGAATAGGCAAGAAATCCGAGTTCTAACTGATTATTTTTTATTTCAAAGCTAGGAATTTGTGGATTTAATTCATTGAAATTCCATCCAATAAAACGGAAGAGTTATAAATCTCTAAAATAATAGATAGAAATACCGCAAATAGAGCCATTGCGACACCCATCAAAGGAGTCGTTCCCCATCCGGGAGCTACTTTACCATATTCCGAATTCAATGGTTTTAATAAACTACCTACAGTAGTTCGTCTTGAGTCCGATCTAGAACTGTTCTCAACAGTTTGTGTAGCCATAAGCCATAAATCCTATTGTATTCATTGAGATCTGTTGACTTTGTATAACGTTGCATTGTAAATAAACGATCTTATGATAGATCCGTTGGGGTCTTGAAATTTTATATGGAAACAGCAACTCTAGTCGCCATCTTTATATCTGGTTTACTTGTAAGTTTTACGGGGTACGCCTTATATACCGCTTTTGGGCAACCTTCTGAACAACTAAGAGATCCATTCGAGGAACACGGGGACTAGTTGAAGTAATGAGCCTCCCCAACATGGGGAGGCTCATTACTTCAATCGAGATAATGAAAAATCATTTCACCTTTCCTTTTTAGTTGGAACTTTAGGTGGTTCTCGAAAAAAGATAGCGAAAAAAATGATCCCTAGAGTCGAGACTAAAAGGAATGTATAAACCAATGCTTCCATAGATTCGATTGTGATTTACAATTATAGCTTCCCTATCTGTTTGTTTTTTCTTTTTTGGAGGGGGGGAAATAATCTCGAAGGAGAAAGAGTCAAAGAAGCCGTGATTCAAATTCATGCCAGTACTCTATGTAAAATTCCCTCCAAAAAGAAAATAGAGGTCTTGTATTAATATTAGACTACCTGTCTTATTGTAGTTGGATCCCCAAGTTTTTGGAATGCTCCAAACTCTACTTGAGCATCCAAATCCGGGTCAATACCAGCAAAAACATCTCGGAACAATGTTCTAGCACCATGCCAAATGTGTCCGAAGAAAAAGAGCAAAGCAAACGAAGCATGCCCAAAAGTAAACCAACCCCTTGGACTGCTACGAAAAACACCATCAGATTTCAAAGTCGCACGATCTAATTCAAAAATTTCACCCAATTGAGCGCGTCTAGCATATTTTTTTACAGTAGCAGGATCACTATAACTGACTCCATTGAGTTCGCCGCCATAGAACTCAACGGTTACACCTACCTGTTCAACACTATACTTTGATTCTGCCCTTCTAAAAGGAACATCAGCTCTAACAATTCCGTCGCCGTCTACCAAAACCACTGGAAATGTTTCAAAAAAAGTAGGCATACGACGTACAAAAAGCTCACGCCCTTCTTTATCTCGAAAGATAGGGTGTCCTAACCATCCAACTGCTATTCCATCTCCGTTATCCATTGAGCCTGCCCTGAATAATCCTCCTTTTGCCGGATTATTGCCGATATAATCATAAAAAGCTAATTTTTCAGGAATTTTAGACCAGGCTTCTGAGAAACTTTGATTTTCTGCTAGTCCCGCGCTAACTCTTCGATATATCTCTTGCTGGAAGTAACCCTGATCCCATTGATAACGCGTAGGCCCAAATAATTCGATGGGGGTAGTTGCTGAACCATACCACATAGTTCCAGCAACAACAAAAGCTGCAAAAAAGACAGCCGCGATACTACTGGAGAGCACGGTTTCAATATTTCCCATACGCAACCCTTTGTATAGACGTTGTGGTGGTCGGACACTAAGGTGGAATAGACCCGCTAATATGCCCAATGTACCTGCTGCAATATGATGAGAAGCTATTCCTCCCGGAACAAAAGGATCAAAACCCTCCACGCCCCACGACGGATTTACAGGTTGCACTTTTCCCGTTAGTCCATAAGGATCGGATACCCATATTCCAGGGCCGTACAAACCTGTTACGTGAAATGCACCAAACCCAAAGCAAGCCGCGCCGGAGAGAAATAAATGAATTCCAAAGATCTTGGGCAAATCCAAAGAAGGTTTTCCTGTACGTTCATCACAAAATATTTCTAGATCCCAATAGACCCAATGCCAGATAGACGCCAAAAAGCATAAGCCAGAAAACACAATATGTGCCCCAGCTACACCTTCGTAACTCCAAATCCCCGGATTCGTTACAGTCCCTCCTGTGATACTCCAACCTCCCCATGAATTGGTTATTCCTAAACGAGTCATGAAGGGTATAACGAACATACCCTGTCTCCACATTGGATCAAGAACAGGGTCGGAAGGATCAAAAACTGCTAATTCATACAGAGCCATCGAGCCCGCCCAACCAGCAACCAGGGCTGTATGCATTATATGAACGGAAATCAACCGGCCGGGATCATTCAATACAACGGTATGAACACGATACCAAGGCAAACCCATGGAAAATACCCCTTTATCAAAGAAAAATAGACACTACATAACTTTATTGCATTGAAAAATACTAGGCTATGACTATCCTATGGACATCCCTTGTTCAGTGGATTATTTCCTAACAAGGGTTAAGTTAATATTTATTATATTTTGTTCGTAGGAACAAAGAGAAGCAAATTTATTCTATACTCGATAAGTACCAATGCGCAATGGGGAGTTGAGACCACTTTCTATGAATAAATGGATTCATCCTTAAACAGATTTATCATTATAAGGACCTATTCGTAGAAATTCTCCTTTATTTTATTTTTTGTCTTTCTTTCGGAATTTTTCTACCCTATGGATAAAGTAAATATTCTAAAGACAATAAAACTATATTGTTACGTTTCCACATCAAAGTGAAATATAGTTTTTTAGTTCTTTTTTCTTTCAATTTATGCCTATTGGTGTTCCAAAAGTTCCTTTCCGAATTCCTGGAGAGGAAGATGCAACTTGGGTTGACGTATAGTGCGACTTGTCAGATATATTGGGTCATATGGGATTTCCCCGTTCTCTCCCCCGATCGAGATATCCTCCGTTTCGCCCAAGAAAAATAAATTAAACTACCCAACAATTGGAGCGCGAAGTGCAATTAGATGCATTGTTTGGGGGAATTCATAGTACTATTATAAATCAGACTAATTTATGGTTGGCTTTGGTTGGATTCAAAAAATGAAGTATCCAGGCTCTGTTTAGAAAAAACCCAATTGGTAATATATCTAGGATTACTACGTGTATCCTAAATGATTCCTGTTTTTTATTTGTAAAGTAATAACGAAAAAATGGTGATGAGAAGATTTGTACTATATATGCAAATCCATATCGGGCGGATCTTTACCCGGAGTAGAGCATAAACCTAAAAAGATAAAAGAGGCCCATTCAGGAACAAGAAAATACCATCGTGATTTGGATTGAATCTCAATGAAACAATACATCAATAAGAAGCTAATTCAATAAGTTTCTTGACTTTTTTCTATTATTATTATAAGAAGAAGGAAGAAAGAAAAGAAGTAAAACTTCATCTTTATGGAAAAATAAAATAAGAAGCCCTTTTCTTATTTCTTAGAACCGGATATGAAAAGAATAGGAAAAAAAAAAGAGGCCTGGAGTATACATTGATTCTTTTTTTTTTCGCAAATTTTTTTGAACCGTATGCATTAAAAGGTGCATGTACGGTTCTTAAGGGATACAATTCTATCCTACTCAATCGACTTTATCAAGCAAGATTCCTTTTTTTAGGCCAAGAAGTTGATATCGAGATCGGGAATCAACTTATGGGTCTTATGATATATCTCAGTATCGAGGATAATACCAAAGATCAGTATTTGTTTATAAACTCTCCTGGCGGATGGGTTGTACCTGGAATAGCTATTTATGATACTATGCAATCTGTGCAACCAGAGGTCCATACAATATGCATGGGATTAGCCGCATCAATGGGCTCTTTTATCCTGGTTGGGGGAGAAATTACCAAACGTCTAGCATTCCCTCACGCTCGGCGCCAATGAAGTTTTTTATTTAAGAGAAAAAAGAAAACTATGCCTTCGCCATATCAATATTAAGTAATAATAGCATGGCACTTCGAATTCGATATGAAAAATTTTTGTATTGTCTTTTTTTTTTCAAAAGATTCGATTAGGTATCGAGAGAGTGGTATGAAATAACGGGAATCCAAGTCAGCGTCACAAACTTTTTTGTTTTCACACCGAAGGGCTCTTAACAATATTTATGTTTTAAAAAAAAAGGGATAAAAAAAAAGAGTGCGAAAAAAAAAATAAGATTTTTCGTTCGATCAAAAAGAAACTTTGGGATTGCTGAATCAAAAGAAAAAAAAAAAAAAAGAATCCATTTTGAAATAGAAAGCAACGGAACCACCATAGTATTTTTTAATTCCTTCGAAAGCAAGGGTGGCAATTTGATCATTTACCCATCTGGGGCTGATAGATTCGATTTTTATCTTTCTTGAATGGAAAGGATGGGTAAATTCAATTGTAGAGCCGTATGCAATGCACAAAATATGATGCCCGTACGGTTACGGTTGTTGAATTATATCCCTTTTTCTTATTATTCTTTATCTTTCTTTTCTCTTCGTTTCATCACACCAGATATATAACTCTTCTATCATCAGGGTAATGATCCATCAACCTGCTAGTGCTTTTTTTGAGGCGCAAACGGGAGAATTTATCCTGGAAGCGGAAGAGCTGCTGAAAATACGCGAAAACCTCACAAGTGTTTATGTACAAAGAACGGGCAAACCCTTATGGGTTGTATCTGAAGACATGGAAAGAGACGTTTTTATGTCAGCAACCGAAGCACAAGATTATGGAATTGTTGATCTTGTAGTAATTGAATGAAAAAAAAAAATGAATTTTTCGCAAATCCGCGATTTGAGATTTTATCTCCAAGTTTATTATTCTATTAAATAGAATAATAAAAAAATTCATAATCCTCCGGTTAGGATCAATCTAAACCAGCCCATTATATACATGATTCAACATGCCAACTATTAAACAACTTATTAGAAATACAAGACAGCCAATTCAAAATGTCACGAAATCCCCCGCTCTTCGGGGATGTCCTCAGCGTCGAGGAACATGTACTAGGGTGTATGTGCGACTCGTTTAGATCATGAGTTAACACAAAAAAAGCAAGAAAACTACTTTCCGCTAAGAATGATCATTCCTAGTGAATAGGATAGACTGTAAGAAGGAACTCCATTCACTATCTAAATAAAAAATAAAATAAAATGGATCCCTATATTGTGTATAAAGCTTATGGTTTCCATTGGTGCAAATCCAATCACCTGAATTTAAGATGATAAGTAATTCTCCATTGGTAGCAAACCAAAAGGTTATCCATTAAGCGGAGGAAATCTTATTGAAGTTCAAAAAAAAAAACATGAAAATGAAGTTCTCACTCGGTCAAGAAAAGAACGGACTACGAGGGTCAGCTATCCAGCTAACTTTCATAATTAAATACCGTTACTGTACAGGCGTGTCTGATTGTGAAAGATCTGTTACTGGATAATTCATGGGTAGAGCCAAAGAGTGGAGTGTGAACTATACAAGTTACCAATAACATTCATGAAATGAAGTATGAAGTAAAGGCTCCGGTGTATAGGGAAGACCTCACCGTTTAAGAAGTAACCATAGAAACGACGGAACCCACTATTTCTTTATCCATTTAATTTATATTTCGTTTTGTTATTGACTATAAATCTATTTTTGATACCTAGCAAAAGAAAATTTCTTATTACTTTTATATTTCGCAGTAAAATACCTAAAAAAATCGTGGTTAGGAAGGTTATAGTAGCCAAAGCCATTGGAATTTCTATTTTATACATTGGAAAAAGCCGCTTGGTTATTAATAGACCAGGACGGGGAAAAGAATAACTGAAAGAAAAAAAATAAATTAGTTATTCGTCAAAGTTTTATTTATTCAATGACCAGGATTAAACGCGGATATATAGCTCGAAGACGTAGAACAAAAATGCATCTATTTGCATCAAGTTTTCGAGGGGCTCATTCAAGACTTACTCGAACTATTACTCAACAGAAAATAAGAGCTTTGGTTTCGTCTCATCGGGATAGGGATAAGCAAAAAAGAAATTTTCGTCGTTTGTGGATCACTCGGATAAACGCAGTAATCCGAGAACGGGGAGTATTCTATAGTTATAGTAAACTAATCCACGATCTATACAAAAGTAAGTTGCTTCTTAATCGTAAAATACTGGCCCAAATAGCTATATCAAATAGGAATTGTCTTTATATGATTTCCAAGGAAATAAAAAAGAAATCGATTTTAAAGAATACGTCGGACTAATTTAAAAGGAGTTCCCGGAGAACGAACTTCGGGAAGGTGAAGTCGAAATTACTATGATAAAATATGCTAAAGTAGTCAAAATGAATGAACACGTTCAATAAAAAAATATTTGATTTTTCCAATTCGTTTTTTTTTGTACGACAGTCAAATCTGGATTCTTGGATTTGTCAAAAAAAAAAACACCAATCCGCGTTTGAGTTCGGATTGGAATTCTGATTCAAGTGAACAAATAATAAGCCTATTTATTTTATTTCCGGTTATAAGACCTGTAGTTCTAGCGGTCGGCTCAGTTTTTTCAAACTGTTTCTCATTATTGAGAAAAGGTAACAAAGATAAAATACGAGCTTGTTTTATAGCAATAGTAATTAATCGTTGTTGTTTCAAGGTCAATCTATTAACTCGTCTAGATAATATTTTTCCTTGTTCACTAATAAATCGACTAATTAAACTCATGTTTCTATAATCAATTCGATCCCCCGATTCAATCGGGGGCAAACGCCTACGAAAAGATCGCTTGGATTTAAGAAAAGGTCGCTTAGATTTTTCCATGGTTTGTTTGTTTAGTTTATTTAGTATCCCGAAAATCCTATTTCGTAATTGTCATTTTTTTTTTCACTCCAAATAGGATTAGTTTGTAGTTCAATATGTTCTATATAATGTCATTTTTTCCTTTCAAGGATAAGACATACTGGATTCGATCTATTTCTTTATTTCCCCATGAATCATATGTTTGTAACAATAGGGACAGAATTTTCTTAATTCTAATCGATTAGGCGTATTGTGCCGGTTCTTTTGAGTAATATATCTGGAAATGCCCGTTGATACCTTCTTAACACCGTTTCGAAGACAACTGGTACATTCCAAAATCACTGTTACTCGCGCATCTTTCCTTTTGGCCATGAACCTCCTTTGAATTTTGGATTTACTCAACTCTTCTGATTCGAAACGAAGACAAAGAAAGGAAAAAAATAGAAGTTACTAACTTGATTGAAAGCCAACTCTAAAAGATAAAAAAAATCAATATAATATAAAGTAATAAGAAATTAAGGCTGTAGCTGTAGTAAAAAAAAAAATAAGTAGTAAGTAAGACACTGATTTCGAAATTCTATTTCAACCCCAAGATGGTATTTCAGTTAAAGATCTTCTATTCTTGCCCTAGATCTGCATTTTCCTACTCTACCCCCATGCCGCTATTTAGTACTATTCAGTTAATTTAATTTGAACCCGAGTCTAGCAGACGTTGCATCCACTTTGATTCTTTCTCTTTTGTCCCTTATTCTATAATAGAATTATAAAAATAATAAAAAAGGGACAAAAGAGAAAAGAGGGAGGATTAATCACAGATATTTGATTGTATCTCTAATCTTCTTCATTGCTTTCG